AACTAAAGTAAAAGTAGAAGGGCTAATCAGTTATTTCTTCCATGGCCCCAAGGATTCCAATATTAGCACTGATGGTACGGAAATGTAACTCGCTATTCAAACAACTATTCAGAATTCCTAGAGCTCCCTGTAAGGCTTGTTGGAAAACTTGTTGTCGGACCTGATTAATCGCTCTTTGTTGTTCAAAATGAAGGGTTTCATTTTTGTAATTTTCTAATTGTTCCAAACTATAAGAAGTAGCATTAATCAAATTGACTTTTTCTCGTTCTATTTCAGAGTATCCATTCATTCGATACTCATCTGCTTCCATTTCCACTTTTCGTAAACGAGCCCGGGCTTTTTCGAGCTGCTCAATGGCTCCTCTACGTAATTCTTCCGAATTTCGAATAGTACTCAAAATCCTCTGTTTTCGATTATCTAATAAATCATTTAATGAAAGTAGATTTACCATTAACCATTAATTTCACAACTTCCATGATCTCTTCCCGAACCAAACATGAATCTTTCGATTCATTTGGCTCTCACGCTCCATTTTTTATTTTATGGGCATTCTCCCCCATATCTTTTTTTTTTATGTAATGAGCCTATCCTCTCTATTTCTGTTTGTATTCAAACATATCAAAACTGATACAAGACCAGAATATTAAGAGAACTCTTCCGACCAGACAAAAAATCTATAATTGTCAGCAAAGTTGTTTCTTTATTTAATTAATTGAAAATTTCTATTTATATAGAAAATATATATTTTACATTTTCATTTTATTTCCCTTTTTTATTCAAATCCAAAAATTCCTCTTTTTTATACATAGGTCGTCGATTCGGCATTGGATAAAAAAAGGCAAGGTGTCCTTTATTTATTCTAGTAAATGGTTCAAATCATTTTATCGATATGAGTGTTCTATATCAGAAAAATTACCAACTATTTTTTTTTTACCGTTTCGGTACTAACGTAGTGGTAGAAAGAGTACCATGTTGTGCCCGGACTTCAAACAGTTTAGCTTTAACCATGTTAACGGTCTCACATTATTGGTTGATAGAGAATCAAAGTTGACTTACCAATGAATAACGAAATGCTATGGTTCTTACATATGATTTATGAATTTATTCAGAAGGAATTCGTCGAGATTGTGCACTTTTTTTTTCCTACTTTGTTTTTCCTATTTATCCTGGAAATATAAAATAAATATAAATAAAATATAAAATAAATATAAATAAAATAATAAAATAAATAAATATAAATATAAATATAAGAAATATATAAATATATATACTATATCTATATACTCTATATACTATATTATATATTATTCTATATATTATATTATTATATTATATAAAATATATAAAATAATATATAAAATAGTAAAATATATAAAATAGAAAAATATATAAAATAGAAAAATATATATATATATAAAATAAAAATATATTCTATACTATATAAAAATAAAAATAAAAATAGAATAGAATTAGAATATATATTATATCTATATAATTAGAATAATTAGAATTATATATATAATATTATAATATAAATTATAATATAAATATATAATTAGATAAATATATAATTAGAATATAAATAACATAAATAAAAAATAACATAAATAAAGAATAAATAACATAAATAAATAAAAAGTGCAGCTGGTTAGATCCAACCTATTCTTGAAATATACAACTCGCACACACTCCCTTTCCAAAAAAAATCAATACACCAAGCACTACACTTAGATTTATTGGATTTGTTGCTAAAATATCGGTATTAAACCCGAAACTCCCGGCGGATGGCCAGTGGCCTAAGGAAACGAAAGAATCGGTTAAATTTGTCATATGCTCTCCTCTTATAGATAGGACTAACAAAGAACAGAGTTCTTTTTGTATCACTTGGCTCGCCCTTTTTTTGATCGATTTCTTTTTCTTAATTTCCCATTTTTTTATGGGAGTAGATTAAATCTATTTATTGAATTCTCAAATAAAAAAAAAATTTCTTATTTTTTTGAAGTTTCCGATAAGATACTTATTAAGTTAGGTCCTAGGTCTCGTATCAATTGCAAAATAGCTCCTTTGTTCAAACACTTCCTAAAAGAAAAGTCAAAATTCCATCGTACTAAACGAAGGACGGGAAGGAAGAAAGCGAGCGAATCCACTAATTCCTCATCCTCAAATCAGTCCTTCCCGGGGTATTGTCGCAACAAATACATAATTGTAGGAGTAAAGTCTTGATATAATTCAAAGAAGCAAACGGCAACGAGTTAATATAAAATAAGAAAAAAAGTACGTAACGCACTTTTTTACATTTTCATTCTAGATTCTAGGATGAAATTAAACAAAAGGGTTTGCAAATAAAAGCGCTAATGCCACGACCAGTCCATAAATTGTTAAAGCTTCCATAAAAGCTAGACTAAGCAATAAAGTACCTCGTATTTTTCCTTCTGCTTCTGGTTGTCTCGCAATACCTTCTACGGCTTGGCCTGCAGCAGTACCTTGACCAACTCCAGGTCCAATAGAAGCAAGCCCTACGGCCAATCCAGCAGCAATAACGGAAGCGGCGGAAATCAGTGGATTCATGATGATAGGTTCCTCGCACCAAAAAAAAATGGTTAATGATACAATCAACCAATGAATTATTACTTATTTGATCACTAAAATATATCGAGTCGAAGTAAGTAAAACTTCGAATAAAAATAATAAATAATATAGATAGGGGTAACCCTATATAACTAGTATATATCTAATATCACATATACATTTGTTTCTTTCATAACGTAAACCGCGCGCATTTTATATTGAATCGGATTCTAGAATAATTCTTCAAAAGATATACATACAGGGACTGTGGCTGGACTTATAGACATTACATATATCTAGTGTGACCCCCTAACCCATCCACCATTTCGTAATATCGTCTATCTTTCCTCCTACAACTCTAGTCGTATATACATATGTATTTCTATCTATTATGTTCCCCAACCAAGAACAAAATAGCTTTTCCTGAACCATGCATTGCCTCAATTGGGATAAGCTTAAAAAAAAAAGAAGACTATTTCGAAAACTAATCAATGATGACCCTCCATGGATTCCCCTATATAAGCCGCGGCTAAAGTTGCAAAAATAAGAGCTTGAATACCGCTTGTAAATAATCCAAGAAACATGACAGGTATAGGAACTACTGAAGGTACTAAAGAAACAAGAACAACAACTACTAATTCATCAGCCAATATATTCCCGAAAAGTCGAAAACTAAGAGATAAAGGTTTTGTGAAATCTTCTAGGATGTTAATTGGTAAAAGTATTGGAGTTGGTTGAATGTATTTTCCGAAATAACCCAATCCCTTTTTGGTAAGACCCGCATAAAAATATGCCACTGACGTGGGTAAAGCTAAAGCAACAGTAGTATTTATATCATTCGTGGGGGCGGCCAACTCCCCATGAGGTAACTGTATGATTTTCCAAGGTAAAAGGGCCCCCGACCAATTAGAAACAAAAATAAATAGGAACATGGTTCCAATAAAGGGAACCCAAGGACCATATTCTTCTCCAATCTGAGTTTTGCTCAAGTCTCGAATAAATTCAAGGACATATTCGAAGAAATTCTGACCGTCGGTCGGAATGGTTTGTGGATTCCGAACAGCTATGATGGCTGAACCTAATAAGATAGCAATTACGACCCAAGAAGTGATAAGTACTTGGGCATGAATTTGTAAACCCCCTATTTGCCAATATAAATGTTGGCCTACTTCTACACCTGATATATCGTATAACCCTTTGAGTGTTTTAATGGAACATGGTATAACATTCATATTGTCCTCTGACAGAAATCGAACTTCAAAAAAAGAATTATTTTGATTCAAGCATCTCTTTCTCAACTTATCTACTTTCATCATTAATCATATATTTAGAATACCAAGAAATCACATAAGATAATATCAATATCCCATTTTATCTCTTTTTAAAAATTCAAGACAAGACGTAGTAACCGATCCAAGAAATCAAAATAATTAACTAATCTTATTATTCTTAATCATAACATAATCATAATCAACGACTTCTTATATAGCTAGAACGACCCTCACAAATTGCGGATACTAATTTGTTAAGAATCAATCGGATTGAAGCTATAGCGTCATCGTTGGCTGGAATCGAAATATCTGCGAGATCTGGGTCACAATTTGTATCGATTAAACAAATTGTTGGAATTCCCAAAATGACACATTCTCGAAGAGCCGTATATTCTTCTTGCTGATCAACGATGATTACAATATCGGGCAACCCAGTCATATATTTGATCCCACCCAGATATGTTTGCAAAGTAGATAATTTTCTCTTCAACATTGCTGCATCTCTTTTAGGGAGACGGTTGAGTTTCCCCATCTTTTGTTCTGCTCTTAAGTCTCTGAACTTATGAAGTCTCGTTTCCGTAGTGGACCAATTCGTTGACATACCACCGAGCCATTTTTTATTAACATAATGACATCGAGCCCTTATTGCAGCTGATGCTACTAAATCCGCTGCTTTATTTTTGGTACCAACGATTAAAAAGTTTTTTCCTCGGCTTGCTGCATCAAAAACTAAATCACAAGCTTCTGATAAAAAACGAGCAGTTCTAGTAAGATTTGTAATATGAATACCTTTACGCTTTGCAGAAATGTAAGGGGCCATTCTAGGATTCCATTTCTTAGTACCATGACCAAAATGAACTCCAGCCTCCATCATCTCTTCCAAATGGATGTTCCAATATCTTCTTGTCATTTTTCCCACGCTTTTTTTTAACAAATAAATAATTGTTCCTACGGAACCTTCTGCCGGGATTGACCGTTGATACACAGCCCAAACTGTTCATTTCTTTTTTTTTTTTTTTACTTAATTTTTTTATTACCAAATCAATAACTAAAAAGTAAAAAGAAGAAATCTCACCTTAGGAATTATGAAATTGCGTAAATGATTTTTCTGGTGTGTCATGGAAATTGTTTGGGGCGCAAGAACAAAAAATTTCTCTATGGTGTAACAAAATATCTCTCATTTCCAACTCGAATAGATTTTTCTTTTTGATTTCCAAATGAATGTTTTTGTCTTGCCTTGAACGGTGCGCTAATTTTTTGAATCCGGTACCGACAGGGATAATCCCCCCCAGAACAACATTTTCTTTCAGACCCTTCAACCAATCAATACGACCCCGTAGAGCAGCTTTTGCTAAAACTCTAGCAGTTTCTTGAAAACTTGCTTCGGATATGAAACTTTGAGTATTCAGAGATGCCCTCGTTATTCCCAATAAAATTGCCCGATAACAGATCGCTTCGTCTAAAGCACGCCCTGCTCGTTCCGCCCGCAACAATCCGATTAATTCTCCAGGCAAAAAAACATTAGACATTCCATCTTCTGAAACCAACACTTTTGCTGTTACTTGCCGTACAATAATCTCTATATGTCTATTATGGATCTGTACCCCCTGGGATCGATAAACCTTTTGGATCTTATTAACCAAAGAGATACGACTTTGAGCTATGGTTAGCTCAGCTCCAATTAAGAATCCCCAAGGAATTCCGAGAATTCTTGGTATACGCTCGTTCCAACCTTCAACTCTCCTTTCAAGGTTCATCGATATTGAACCAATCGAACGCACTTCTAAGATTTGTTCCACTTTTGGAAGGCCTTGCGTTATGTCACCAGATCGGGATTTTTCATATATAAATGTAACTAATGTATCTCCTTCAGAAAGGGGTTCTCCATAATGTCCGCGAACAGTCGCTCCTGGAGTAGCCAAATAGGGCTTAGCTGATCTTATAACTAAGGAGTCAACGTGAACAATTAAAATTTGACCAGATTTTTTTATGTGTGGTCCATATTTAACTAGACATATATTTTCACAAATAAATTGTCCAATGCTAATTATTGTGGATGTCTCTTCACAATAATTGTGATGTAGAAAGCACCAATTCAAATGGAATGGATTCAAAATGATGTTATTGCGCGGGCCGGGATTATAAATCTCCCTATTTTCATCTATTAAACAGTATTTAAGTACTTCAAGTACTTGGAAAGTCTGTTTAAAATTATCAAGTATCCAATATTTGTTTAACAAGATCTGATTATGAGTTATTAAATGGTAAGATGAATAAAAGTTCACTATTTTAGGTACAATAGTACCTAAGGGACCCAACAAATCCCTAATTGGAGTTATAGGATTCGATTCTTTTGCCACATTGTTATATTTTGAACTGTTGAATGGACATGGACCAACTCGAGAACAATTGAATGATGACAAAATTATCAAGGATTGGCCTTCCTTATTTCGATTCAACAACGTACAAATAGTTCCTTGATGCTGGGTAACTAATGGAATCTTCGCTTTGGAATAAAAAGGATTGATATTGGTGCGATCTAATTCATTATCGGGAATCAATCCCGAACCCGCCGTATCATACCTTTTTCCGGCATATGAAATAGTAGACTTGACTAACTCAATTCTTATGAAATCGCGAATCAGATCATTTGCCCTTACCTCAACAAAGGAAGCACGAACCTCTTCTATAGAACCTTTTTTTTCTTGGCCCCAATTCAATACTAAACAAGTCCGAACTAATTGAATACTTGTGTGATAAATTCCGCGAATTGACTTTCCATTTCCATAAAGGATATAATTGACAACTTTAAGTTCGACATTATTTTTTTCCTGCAAGAGATCTTGAGGGAAAAGTTTTGCTAAATTTATCCCATCAGCTATTTCATATGTGACTACGGGTCGAACCAAAACAAAATATTTTTTTTTGGTGGGTGTGATCCGTTGGACATAGATCCAATTTTTCCATTTTTTTTTTGATTCCTTCGAATTTTTTTTTTCCGTTCCCGGTGGTATCAAAATGCCGCTGTGTTTGGATATCTTATCTGTCTCCCCAGGAAAATGAATATCTCCCGAAAATATTTTCAGTTCAATACTTTTTTTTTTTCTCTCCACTCGGACTAATCCACCTACTCGGCTTCTTGTATTTGTATTTAAAGCGAGTTGTGTATCTACTCCAATAATACTATTGTTCCGGACCATTATGGACGAAGATCCGGGTAAGATATGCACCTCTTCGGGAATAAAAAAAAACCGATCCACTTTCATTTGGTATTTCGGACTAAATTCTTTTGCTCCTCGATACTCAATCAAATCTTCTTTTTTTACGATGGAATCCACCTCTACGATCCCATATTTAGTAATTCCCGAACTCTTTCTGCTGTATCGTGGATCATCAAAATAAGCAAGAATACTATTTCTACGTAAAATACCATTTATGGGTATTTCAATCGAAATACCAAAGGAGGGTATTAGTTCTTTCTCTCGTTCTTGATCATATTGTAATGGGATGAGAAATCTATTTCTTCGCCTTTTCGCCAAGAAATCTGAATTCTCTTGGAGAATCGAAGGATATATGAAATTCCAATACCCATTGGATATGATTCGATCAAGTCTTGAATAGTCAAGAATTTCCCTATCTTTTTTACCAGAAGGATCCAACAATTTATGTCTTACTCGATCATTAGTGATTAATCGGTCAGAGATATATCTTTCGTCGACAGAAAAAGAATGAGCATTCATTTGATCTTGATCCTTGTGGAGCGAAAAAGACACTATACTAGATCTGCACGGACCCCCGGCTAATATCCATAAATGACTTGTTTTTGGTAATAGATGAACATTACTATATGTATATTCAGGTGCATGGTAGACATCGGTACTCCAGTGCATTTCTCCCTCTGATTCAGAATAAATATGTTTTCGAACCCTCTCTTTAAAATGAAAAGTAGACGTTCCGGCACGAATCTCAGCAATCACTTGTTCGGATTCTACATATTGATCATTTTGAACTAAAATCAAACTTTTTGGTGGAATATTCACACTATGTAGAATATCCCGACTCTCAATAGTTACATACAAGTCTATAGAACATAGAAAAGCAGGGTGCCCATGACGAGTACGCGTGGGATTAACCAAATACTCATTGAACTTTATTTTTCCATTAGAAGGAGCTCGTACATGTTCGGCAGTACCGCCTGTGAATACTCCACCCGTATGAAAAGTTCTTAATGTTAGTTGAGTCCCTGGTTCCCCAATCGATTGGCCCGCAATAATACCTACGGCTTCTCCCAATTCGACCAAGTCACCGTGAGTGGGGCTTCTGCCATAACATAATTGACAGATCCAAGATGTATTCCTGCAAGTAAAGGGGGTTCTAATATATATTGGCTGTGCTCGAAAGGTTATGAATCGATTGGCAAGTCCAATCCCAATATCTTGATTTCGAGTGGCAATGCATCGTATCCCCATATATATATCGTCTGCTAATACACGACCAATTAGGGTTTGGACAAGAATTTTTTCTGTCATCCCGTTTCGAGGACTCACGGAAATACCTCGGATAGTACCACAATCTGTTCTACGCACAATAATGTGTTGAACTACTTCAACAAGTCTACGCGTGAGGTATCCAGCATCTGATGTTCGTACAGCAGTATCCACAACTCCTTTTCGAGCTCCGTAGCAGGAAATTATATATTCTGTCAAAGAAAGTCCTTCGCGTAAATTGCTTTGAATGGGTAAATCAATCATTTGTCCTTGGGGATCCGACATTAATCCTCTCATACCTACTAATTGGTGTACCTGAGATGCATTTCCTCGAGCTCCCGAAAAGGACATTAGATGGACTGGATTAGATGGATCAGTCATCTGAAAATTAGGATTCATTTCTTGTCTCAAATATTCACTTGTGGCATACCATATCTCAATGGATTGGCGTAATTTTTCTACCGCGTGTACATTCCCATAATGGTGGTGTTTCTCCAAAATAAAACTTTGTTGTTCAGCATCTTGGACTAACCATCCCTTAGAAGGTATTGTTAAAAGATCATCAATCCCTAATGAAATAGACGTAGCAGTGGCTTGCTGGAAACCCAAAGTCTTCACTTGATCCAGGATATGTGATGTATATGCCATTCCGAAATGATCTATTAATCTGCTAATAAGTCGTTTCATAGCAGTTCCATCTATCACTTTATTGTGAAAGACCAGATCGGCCCGTTCTGCCATAAGTACCTCCATATTCCGATGAGTAGGATTCGACAATGGACCTGAGTCAGTGATTCGAAAACTTCCTTTCCTCAATCTTTATTCACATAGAAATTCATAAATTCTGATAATACCAGTGAAATTGGATAGACCCGACTTCCAAAGGGCACGGGTATCGTCTAATCGAATTTCTTAGTTTAGATAGCGTATGAGTAGGCCCGACAAAACCCCTGTACGGCTTCTTCTATTTCTCGATAAAAAGAAACATGACCAACAGTGGTTCGAATGTATATACAACGGATTTCTTTTTTCACGCTTCCTACTATTAGATAGTGCCCATAAATCTCATGATAAGTACCCAAAGATTCATATTGAACTTCGATGGGAACTTCTCTTGAGCCAATGACACGTTGATCTAGCCGCCACCGGAGCCAAAAAGGACTATCTAAATTGATTCGTTTCTGCCGATAAGCTCCAAGTGCATCATAGGAACTACAAAAATACGGTTCTTTCTCCTTCGTATACTTATAGTTATTATTGTCAACTGTTTTATTTTGGTAGTTTCCGCAATTATACGGATTATACCTATTTTCGCAAATACCCCGCCGATTCCCCATCGTTAATACATAGAGTCCGATAAGCATATCTTGAGTTGGTACAGAAATGGGATCTCCGATAGCTGGAGACAAAAGATTCATATGAGAAAACATAAGTAAACGGGCCTCCGCTTGAGCTTCCAAAGATAAAGGTACATGAACAGCCATTTGGTCCCCATCAAAGTCTGCATTGAAGCCCTTACAAACTAATGGGTGTAAACAAATAGCGCGTCCCTCCACTAAAATGGGCTGGAACGCCTGTATGCCCAATCTATGCAGGGTAGGTGCTCTATTCAACAATACAGGATGCCCCTGCATAACTTCTTGAAGTATTTCCCATACAATCGGTTCTTTTTCT